TCTTTGTGAGATCGTCAATATCGTACCGAGGGTTTCTTTAAAGTATACCAAATCAGTATAGCTATCCTTCTTCTGACGCAGCAACGCAACTCCAATCAGTCTCGAAACGAAGTCCTATATAATTTCTTTAGTCTTTTCTTTTTCTTGTCACTGTAGAACCGTGTACCATAGATTAGAGAAAAATGTGAATTTGACGGGTTGTTTTCTAATAATTAATAATAAAAATTCATAAAAGAGATTAGCCTATTCCCCGAATTCACAATTCAATTAGATGCGAAATCTAACTCCCTCCCCTTCGTACTTGTAGAATAAGAGTTTTTTGTTGAAATCCTTTTTTCATTTTAAGGAATTGCTTAGTTGTCCAGAAACAAGTACTGGCAGTAGAGAATATTCGAGAGAACAGCGAAAAAATAATTGTAAGAATCAATATTCTGAATGTGTGTATTTTTGTTCTTGTATTCGATGCAAAAGGTTTTTCTTGATTTTCTTGATACTTAATTAAACTACAAAGAGGTTTTTTTTTTTATTTAAATATGGAAAGAAAAAAAAAAGTAAAAGATATTATAAAGAAAAATAGAGGGTTACTTTTCGTTCTAAAATCTAAAAAAAAAAAATGGATTCGATACAAATAAATAACAAATAAATAAATAAACTAAAAGAAGTGATCAACATAGAAATGATTTTCTAATTTTATTCCGTAGCGATTTCCATAGTGATTTGATTCAAAGACAGTTTCTTTGAATGAAGTTATACAACACAGTTTTTCTAATATATTATTATTTTAATATTTCTTTAATATTTCAATTTAGTTTGTTCTTTTATTTCTCAAGAGTTGTCCAATGAATCTTTTGATTCGGAGATAGGATAGGTAGATTTTTAGATGATGAGTTGATTTCTTTTTCTACTTATATCGCTCTTTTTTTTTCGAGTGTTGTCTATAATCTATAATGATAATGATTGATAAATGATTAATAAATAAAAAACTTTCAATTGGTATTTTTGCTTATCTTCGTATCTTTAAAAAATTGAATTTAGGAAAGTATTTTACAAATATATGGATAAAAAAAAAATAGTTTATTTAGCTCCTTCATGCCCACTCTAACTAGTTATTTTGGTTTTCTGTTAGTAGCTTTAACTATAACTTTAGTTCTATTTATTAGTCTGAGCAAGATACGACTTATTTGAAATTAATTGAATGAACAATTCATAAAAAAAAAAAAAAAAATTTTTTTTTTTGCAGTATTCCATTTTCTAGTTCCTTACCGTGTCAATTTCCAATTCTTGGTTATTGAGATTTATGGGCAATATGCATTAATATTTAAGGATAGATATTACCTCCTTTTTCCTCTTTTCAAACAAATTGAAATGATTGAAGTTTTTCTATTTGGAATCGTCTTAGGTCTAATTCCTATTACTTTGGCTGGATTATTCGTAACTGCTTATTTACAATACAGACGTGGTGACCAGTTGGATCTTTGATTAATTAATACCCTTTTTTTTGACCTCCTCCTTTTTTTAATCCACAGGAGGTCAAATTAAGATTGATGTTCAAGCTTTTCCCTAAAATTTTTGACTTAACAAAACAAGAATGGAATCACGCTCTGTAGGATTTGAACCTACGACATTGGGTTTTGGAGACCCATGTTCTACCGAACTGAACTAAGAGCGCTTTTTTATTACAAAAAAGAAAGCTGTAAGTAAAAAGATTCTTTTTTTTTGACTCCACTACATCTTGAATGCCTATACTATCTCATATATAAACTATATTATATATAAATATAATAAATAATAATATGATATTAAAGAATATCATATTCATTTATGATTAGGTATGCCTAATTTTAATTGATCTCAATTGATCCCTTGTTATTGTATTGCTCAGAGGCGAAGTAATAAGTAGGGATGACAGGATTTGAACCCGTGACATTTTGTACCCAAAACAAACGCGCTACCAAGCTGCGCTACATCCCTTTCAATTGGTCTACAATGTCATTGTAGAGAATCCCTGTCTTGTTTTCCACATACTTATTTCATTTCATTTTCTCCATTGAGATACATAACTTATCTTGCCATTTCTTCTTTTTTTTTGTCTCATATCATATAACATATAATACATATAATAATAAACTTATATACATATGAAAAAAAAAAATAGGAAACCCGCCGTAAATTTCGTGAATGCCCAGACGGAAAGAGACGTATTTTGTTCTTTTAAGAAAAGAAGAGGAAAATCTTATCTATCAAATTATTGTACATTTCTCAATTTGAATTAAGAATTCCGCGTACAAAACAAATGCGAGTGTCCTTTAATTTAACTACATATATACATCTGATCATATATGTATTGCCGTTATGTATTACAATAAAGAATACAGAAGGAGGATTTTTTATGCGAGATCTAAAAACATATCTATCCGTAGCGCCAGTAATAAGTACTCTATGGTTCGGGTCTTTAGCGGGTCTATTGATAGAGATCAATCGTTTTTTCCCGGATGCTTTGACATTCCCTTTTTTTTCATTCTAGTTATTAACACGGGGGGGTGAAGAAACTTAGAGACACAATTTAATATCTCTGACTACTACCCCCTTTTTTCTAATTCGAATAAGTTAGAAAAGAGAAAGAATAAAAGTGGATTCAACCTCAGCCAAACACGGAACTGGGTTCAAACTTCAAGTAAATTTACTTTAATTAAATCTTTAATTAAATTAAGAGAACAGAAGTGGAAATGCGGTTAGGGCAACAATATCATACAAGAAGTTGAAATAAAATAGAAAGACTGTACTTCTATTCTAATCTAAACTTCTAATCTAAATATACTTCTAATGTAAATATAATTTTTAATCATTGTATTACTTATTTTTACTATTACTATATTGGCGGCAACAAAATCTTTCATAATTTGATTTCGAGTTAGTAACTTGTATTTTTTCCTTCTTTTCTTCTTCGTTTCGGATAGGAAAATAGAAGAGTTGAGTGAATAAAAACCAAAAGGAGGTTCATGGCCAATGGTAAAGACGTCCGAATAAGGGTTATTTTAGAATGTACCAGTTGTGTTCGAAAGAGTGTTAATAAGAAATCAATAGGCATTTCTAGATATATTACTCAAAAGAATCGACACAATAGGCCTAGTCGATTGGAGTTGAGAAAATTCTGTCCCTATTGTTACAAACATACAATTCACGGGGAGATAAAGAAATAGATGGAATCGATCAACTGCGTGTGACTTTTACAAGGAAGATGAAAAATGACATATTGACATATCATATATTAGCATATCATATGTTAATATATATATTTAAATAGAAATAAGCAAAATCCTATTTCTTTATTCGAAATCATTAGCATTTTTGATCCGATCAAAGGAAATAGGATTCTCGAAAAAAGGAATAAAATAAACAAGCCATGGATAAATCCAAGCGACTTTTTCTTAAGCCCAAGCGATCTCTTCGTAGGCGTCTGCCCCCGATTGGATCGGGGGATCGAATTGATTATAGAAACATGAGTTTAATTAGTCGATTTATTAGTGAACAAGGAAAAATATTATCTAGACGGGTGAATAGATTGACTTTAAAACAACAACGATTAATTACCATTGCTATAAAACAAGCTCGTATTTTATCTTCATTACCCTTTCTTAATAATGAAAGACAATTTGAAAAAAACGAGTTGGTCGCTCGAACTACGGGTCTTAGAACCAGAAAAAAATAGGCTTACTCTTTAATTGAATCAAAATTTCAATCCGAACTCAAACGTCGGTTGATGTTTTGTTCGAGAAAAATCCAGGAATACAGATTTGATTGTCGTGTCGTAAAAAAAACGAATTGGGTAAAGTAAATAAAAAAATAAATATTTTTTTATTGAATGTTTTTGTTCAGTTTGACTACTTGATCATATTATGATCATATTTTATCATACTTATTTCTATTCTACCTTCCCGGAATTCATTTTCCAAGTAATTCCATGTCAAAGTCAAACATTCCGAAGGATTCCTTCCAATCTCCTTATTTTATCATGTCATTGGAAATCAGATAAAGGCAATTCCTATTTAATATAGCTAGTTGTGCAAGTATTTTACGATTAAGAAGCAACTGTCTCTTGTACAGATTGTTTATTAATGTACTATAACTATAGGATACTGCATTCTCGCGAATTGCTGCATTTATACGAGTGACCCATAAACACCGAAAATTTCTTTTGTGCCTATCTCTATCCCGATAGGCCGAAAACAAAGCTTTTATTCTTTGTTGAATAATAGTTCGAGTAAGTCTTGAATGAGCCCCACGAAAGCTTGATGTGAATAAACGAATTTTTGTTCTACGCCTCCGAGCTATATATCCTCGTCTAATTCTGGTCATTGAATAAACGAAACTTTGATAAATAACTAATTGATTTCCTTTCTTTCAGTTATTCTTTTTCCCTTTTCTAGAATAACAAAACGGATTCTTCCAATGTATAAAATAATAATTCCAACGGCTTTTGCTACTCTAACCTTCCCAACCACTATTTTTTCTTTTTTTTTTATAAGCATTTCGCCTTAAAATAAGAAATCTTATTGGTACTAGGTATCAAACAAAAATAACAAAAATATAGTAAATAAAAATAAGTAGTAATTAAGTAGTAAATAGAAATGGATAAATAAATAGTGGGTTCCATCGTTTCTATGGTTATTTCTTAAACGGCGAGGTCCTCTCTATACACCGGAGCCCCTTACTTGATCGAATCAATGCTATTGTTAACTTGTACAGTTTACACTTTTTGGCTCTACCCATGAATTCCCCAGTAGTAGGTCTTTCACAACGAGATCCGTTTTTACAGTAACGGTATTTAATTATGTGGATTAGCTGATTAGCTGACCTTGTTAGTCCGTTCTTGCAAGAGTAGAGGCATCCATTTTCGGCTTTTTAATTTAAATAAGATTTGCCCTGCTTAACAGATAATCATTTGCTACCAATGGGGAATTCTTTCGCATTTTCAATTGAAAATTGAGGTAATTGAATTTGCACCAATAGAAACCATAAATTTGATACACAATAGAAGCATATTCTAGATCTTTTTTTTTTTCATTTTAGATAGTGAAGGGGAGTCTTCCATTCTATCCTATTCATCGGTACTGATCACGGATAGTGGAAAAATTCTTTCTTTTGTCCCAACCCACAATCTGAAATCTGAACGAGTCGCACATACACCCTAGTACATGTCCCTCGGCGCTGAGGGCATCCCCCGAGAGCGGGGGATTTGGTGACATTTCTGATTGGCTGTCTTGTGTTTCTAATAAGTTGTTTAATAGTTGGCATGTTGAATCGTATGCATAATGGGCTGGTTTAGATCGATCCTAACCGGATGATTATGAATTCTTTCTATATTCATATTCTATTTTAATATTTTAATTTTATTAAAATTAATAAAATTAAAATTAATAGAATATGAAACCTCGGTAAGAAACTAAAATCTCAAATCGCGATTTGTGTGAAATTCCTGCTATTTTTTATGCAACTGCTACAAGATCAACAATTCCATGAACTTGGGCTTCTGCTGCTGACATAAAAACATCCCTTTCCATGTCTTCAGATACAACCCATAAGGGTTTGCCTGTTCTTTGTGCATAAACCCTTGTGAGGATTTCGCGCAGTTTCAGTAGTTCTTCCGCTTCCAGGACAAATTCTCCTATTTGTGCTTCATAAAAAGCAGCAAAAGGTTGATGGATCATTACCCTGATGATATAAGATAATAAAGGGTTACTTTATCTCGCATAAGAAGGTCACGAGAAGAGATAAAGAATAAAAAAAAAAAAGATAGAATTGAACAACCGTACAGGCATTGCTTGCGCATTGCATACGGCTCTACAAGAGAATTCACTTTTACCGAAGAAAAATAGAGAGTCTACAAAGCCTAGGTCGGTAAATGATACAATGACCACCCTTTCCTTGGGAGGAATTAAGAAAAACAAAATACTATGGTGGCTCCGTTGCTTTATTTCATCGGTGATTTAGCAATCCCAAAGTTTCTTTTTTTTTTTCAAATAAAAAAAAAAGAAAAAAGAATATAATCTTTTTTTTTTTGTCCTCTTTCATAATTCATAATAATATAAATAGCATTAAGAACCTTCTGGTGTGAAAACAAAAAAAAAAAAGTTTGCGACACTGAAATAGGCTCCCGATAAAATCGGAACTACCCCTAATATCTCATACTACTCTTTCAATACATAATCTAATGTTAAAACGAAATAAAAAAATTTCTTATATTGAATTCGAAATGCCATGCTATTATTACTTAATATTCATATTTCATATGGCGAAGGCATAGTTTTCTTTTTTCTTTCAAATAAAATAAAAACTCATTGGCGCCAAGCGTGAGGGAATGCTAGACGTTTGGTAATTTTTCCTCCGACCAGGATAAAAGATCCCATTGAAGCGGCTAATCCCATGCATACTGTTTGTACATCTGGTCGCACAAATTGCATAGTATCATAAATAGCTATTCCGGGTATTACCCATCCGCCAGGAGAGTTGATAAACAAATACAAATCTTTGATCTCACTTTCTGTACTGAGATATACCATAAGACCGATAAGTTGATTCGAGATCTCACTATCAATATCTTGACCTAAAAAAAGTAATCTTTCTCGATAAAGTCGGTTGATTAGGATCAAATTCTATCCCTTAGGAACCGTACATGCACCTTTTGATGCATACGGTTCATCAAAAATCGCGAAAAAAAAGAATCAATATGTAGATCCCATTTAACGAATAACGAAGGGGTTTTTCCTCCATTTTTCAAGAAAGATGGTTTTTTTACCCGTTTACCTATAAATAAAAAAAAAATTCATTAAACTTATCAAACTAACTTCTCATTGATGTATTCTTTCATCGGGATCCAATTCAAATCACGATAACATTCTCTTGTTCCTGAGTGGGCTTCTTTAATTCTTTTAGGTTTGTGCTCTACTCCGAGTAAAGATCTGCCCGATTTGGATTTGCACATATAGGGCAAATGCCCCCAATACCGTGTCTTTTTGCTACAACTTCCTTTTTTTTTTTCAATTCATTTCACGCCTTCCACAAAATATTTGACGTATTTATCAAATTATTCGATTGATTATGATTAGTAGTTTTAAATTACTCCTATTTCTAATTTATAAAATTTATAAATAGAATATGATACAAATAGTAATCATGGATATAGTACTAATTGGGTTTTTCTAAGCGGAGCCTGGATACTTCATTTTATTGGTCCAAACAAGCTAACCATAAATTATTCTAATTGATAATATTAATCTGAATACCTCCAAAGCATAGATCTAATTGCACTGCCACTTCACGCTCTAATTTTTGGATGATTTAATCAATCCTTCTTTGGTGAAACAGAGGATATCTCGATCGGGGTAGAGAACGGGGAAATCCCATAATGACCCAATGTCTCTGACAAGTCGCACTATACGTCAATCCAATTTGAACTATCCTCTCCGGGATTTCGAAAAGGGACTTTTGGAACACCAATAGGCATTAAATGAAATAAAAAAAAAATGAAGTACTCTATTTCACTTTGATGTGAAAGCGTAACAATGAATTTATTGTCTTAAATGAATTTATTGTCTTAATAATATTATATTGGATATTGGCTTTTATTTTATTATTTTTTCTATTTTCTTTATTTTTTTGTTTTATTTTATTTGTTATTTGCGCAGATTCGATAAGTTCATAACATAAAAAAAAAAGAAGACAAAATGAATAAAGTAAAATTCTTACGAATAGGCTCTTTGAATGATGAACAAATCCGTATGCATTCGCTCATCTAAAATGGAGTCAACCTCCCATTGCGTATTGGTACTTATCTGGTATAGAATAGATCTGCTTCTCTTTGTTCCTACAAACAGAATTGTGACATTCTGACTAAAATACTAAAAAAAAAATGGAATCCTTTCTCCGAGATAATCCACTGAAAAAGGGAGGTCCATAACATAGTTTTTTCCAGTGCAATAAAGTTACATAGTGTCTATCTTTCGTTGATAAGGGGGTATTCCATGGGTTTGCCTTGGTATCGTGTTCATACCGTCGTATTGAATGATCCCGGTCGTTTGCTGGCTGTCCATATAATGCATACAGCTTTGGTTGCTGGTTGGGCCGGCTCGATGGCTCTATATGAATTAGCAGTTTTTGATCCTTCTGACCCCGTTCTCGATCCAATGTGGAGACAAGGTATGTTCGTTATACCCTTCATGACTCGTTTAGGAATAACCAATTCATGGGGTGGTTGGAGTATTACAGGAGGAACTATAACGAATCCGGGTATTTGGAGTTATGAAGGTGTGGCTGGGGCGCATATTGTGTTTTCTGGCTTGTGCTTCTTGGCAGCTATCTGGCATTGGGTGTATTGGGATCTAGAAATCTTTTGTGATGAACGTACAGGAAAACCTTCTTTAGATTTGCCCAAGATCTTTGGAATTCATTTATTTCTCTCAGGAGTGGCTTGTTTTGGGTTTGGTGCTTTTCATGTAACAGGATTGTATGGTCCTGGAATATGGGTGTCTGATCCTTATGGGCTAACCGGAAAAGTACAATCTGTAAATCCAGCGTGGGGTGTGGAAGGTTTTGATCCTTTTGTTCCGGGAGGAATAGCCTCTCATCATATTGCAGCAGGGACATTGGGCATATTGGCGGGCCTATTCCATCTTAGTGTCCGCCCGCCCCAACGTCTATACAAAGGATTACGTATGGGAAATATTGAAACCGTGCTTTCCAGTAGTATCGCTGCTGTCTTTTTTGCAGCTTTTGTTGTTGCTGGAACTATGTGGTATGGTTCAGCAACTACCCCCATTGAATTATTTGGTCCCACTCGTTATCAATGGGATCAAGGATACTTCCAGCAAGAAATATATCGAAGAGTTGGTACTGGGCTGGCTGAAAATCAAAGCTTATCCGAAGCTTGGTCTAAAATTCCTGAAAAATTAGCTTTTTATGATTACATCGGAAATAATCCGGCAAAGGGTGGATTGTTCAGAGCAGGTTCAATGGATAACGGGGATGGAATAGCTATTGGGTGGTTAGGACATCCTCTATTTAGAGATAAAGAAGGGCGTGAGCTTTTTGTACGTCGTATGCCTACTTTTTTTGAAACATTTCCGGTTGTTTTGGTAGACGGAGACGGAATTGTTAGAGCCGATGTTCCTTTTCGAAGGGCAGAATCGAAGTATAGTGTTGAACAAGTAGGTGTAACTGTTGAGTTCTATGGTGGTGAACTAAATGGAGTCAGTTATAGTGATCCTGCTACTGTGAAAAAATATGCTAGACGCGCACAATTGGGTGAAATTTTTGAATTAGATCGTGCTACTTTGAAATCCGATGGTGTTTTTCGTAGTAGTCCAAGGGGTTGGTTTACTTTTGGACATGCTTCGTTTGCCCTGCTCTTCTTCTTCGGACACATTTGGCATGGCTCTCGAACCTTGTTTAGAGATGTTTTTGCTGGTATTGATCCAGATTTAGACGCTCAGGTGGAATTTGGAGCATTCCAAAAACTTGGAGATCCAACTACAAGAAGACAAGTAGTTTGATACAACATTAATCTCTGATTTTTCGTCTCTATTTTCTTTTTGTAATTTGACATAGGGTACTGGGGACATCTTGATTTGAATCGCCGCCTTTTCTTTGTCTTGACTCTTGCTCTTTTTTTATCCGGGAACGCTCTAAATAAACAGATATGGAAGCTATAATTGTAAACCACGATTGAATCTATGGAAGCATTAGTTTATACATTCCTCTTAGTATCGACTCTAGGAATAATTTTTTTCGCTATCTTTTTTCGAGAACCGCCTAAAGTTCCAACTAAAAAGGTGAAATGATTTTTCATTATCTTAATTGAAGTAATGAGCCTCCCAATCTTGGGGGGCTCATTACTTCAACTAGTCCCCGTGTTCCTCGAATGGATCTCTTAGTTGTTGAGAGGGTTGCCCAAAAGCAGTATATAAGGCATACCCAGTAAAACTTACAAGTAAACCAGATATAG